ATTCCTTTTCTTAATTCCGAATCTATTTATTGGAAGAAAATAAGTTTCTTGAAATTTTTAACTTCGAATTGTATCCCCACGAAAGAATGTTGAAATTGAAAAAACCACCGAATCATTCGAGTCTTTGCTTTGGAGTCTATAAACTATACGTCCTTTGGTTGAAATAAGGACTTACCTCAATTTTTATTCTATTTCTTGGTAGTATACGTATAAAACAACGTCGAATCCTTTCCGAAACAAAAACCAGAATCATATTTTCATTATCTCAAATCTAAACGAACCCCAAAGATACATACCATTGGTAAGTTGTTCAGTAATTAAACCCTCATGAATCTTTTTTTGTTGTTTCCTTCCAGGTAAAACCGCTTTGAAGTATCAACTAATGACTAATGGTAATATTATAAAGTTGTCCTTTCTCTTTTTTCACAAATATGAAAGTTCTGCGTATAACGTATAATTCGTCTATCAGAAAGATTACCATATATAACACAAAATTTCTCCGCCGATTCCTTCTATTCGAGCCTTTCGGTCTGTCATTATACCTCGAGAAGTGGAAAGAATTACAATCCCCATTCCGCCTAAAATTCTAGGAATTTTTTGATAGTTAGAATATATTCGTAAACCGGGTCGACTGATCCGTTTTAAATTTAAAATAGTTCTATACGGTCCTTTTCTATTTCTTCTATGTCGTAGTGTTAAAACCAAAAAATATTTATTGCTTTCCTGATGTTTTCTCACGTTTTCAATAAAACCTTCTTGTAAAAGGATTTTAACAATATTTTCAGTGATGTTAGTAGATGGTATTCGAACTGTTCTTGTTTTATTCATGTCAGCATTTCGTATAGCGGTTATTATGTCAGCAATAGTGTCTTTACTCATGATAAACTAATATTTTTGTTGCCCCCGAATTTTGATATAATCAACATGCTCTTTTTTTTTTATTTATCTTTATTTCTGAATTATTAAAGGTATATACGTGATATATAAACAATCCACTAATTAATCGGTTTCATTCAAATACTATAACTATATTACGGCCTTCCCTTATAATACTTCGGGTGCTAATGAAACTATTTTAGTGAAATTTAACTGTCTTAATTCCCGGGCGATCGCGCCAAAAATTCGGGTTCCTTTAGGATTTCCTTCTTGATCAATAACAACTGCAGCATTGTCATCATATCGTATTATCATACCGTTGTCGCGTTTGAGTTCTTTACAAGTACGTACAATTACAGCTCGGATTACTTCTGATCTTTCTAGAGGTGTATTTGGTACGGCTTCCTTGATTACAGCAACAATAACGTCACCAATATGAGCATATCGTCGATTACTAGCTCCTATGATTCGAATACACATCAATTCTCGGGCTCCGCTGTTATCCGCTACATTCAAATAGGTTTGAGGTTGAATCATATCATTTTTTTATCGATTTTTTTTGTTTTCAATGCAAGGGTTTAAATAAAAAAAAGAAATATTATTTGTTCAAAACAAAAAAAACCTGCAATTTTTTTGTTTTTTTCATACAAAAGACTCCTTTCCTTTGTTTCTACATCCCTATCCCGAAAGAATGAATTGAGTTCGTATAGGCATTTTGGATGCCGCTATTGAAATTGCCCTTCTGGCTATATTTTCTGCTACTCCGCTCATTTCATAAAGTATTCTACCGGGTTTAACAACAGCTACCCAATATTCGGGAGATCCTTTCCCCGAACCCATACGTGTTTCTGTAGGTCTTACTGTAACGGGTTTGTCTGGAAATATGCGTACCCATATTTTTCCACCGCGGCGTGCGTTTCGTGTCATTGCTCGCCGCCCTGCTTCTATTTGTCTAGATGTGATCCAAGCGGGTTCAAGCGCTTGAAGAGCATATCTACCGAAGCAAATACGATTGCCTCGATAAGATATTCCTTTCATTCTTCCTCTATGTTGTTTACGGAATCTGGTTCTTTTGGGGTTATAGTTGATGGTTGTTTATCAATTCCATCCATCTCTACTACAGAACTGGACATGAGAGTTTCTTCTCATCCAGCTCCTCACGAATTAAACAATTAAAAAATAATATACACGGTGAATAATATACGGAATCGTGGTATTCTTTTAAATTTTATCTAATCTATTATAAACTATATCTATTATAAATTAGAAATTTTTTGTGTTTTAATATATAATTAAACACGTCTTCTATTTATTATTTATAGATAATGTCGTTTTGATATAACGTTATAATGAATCTTTATTTTGCCTTTGTATTATCATATCGAATCGACTAAAATTTAGAAAAAAAAAATTCGCGGGCGAATATTTACTCTTTCAACATTCAATTGTAAGATTAGTCTATGACATGACCTCTCAGAATAAATGAATAGGTTTCTGGTTCGTTCCGCCATCCTACCCAATGAATCATTAGGATTCGTTTTCAATAGAATCTTATGCATTCACAGGTTCTGTCGTCCCCACCACTTCTCGATTAATGGTTAGGTCTGAATTCTACAACGGAGCC